CGGACCAATCAATCGAATATTGATTAATACGTAATCGATCGAACACTACTTGCACTACTTGAAAAGGATTCTTCTGTTCAGAAACGAAATGTTCCAAATGTTCCTGGAAATTCTTGCTCCCATTGGACCATTTGTATCTATATGCATCAGGATCCCGATTCATGGATCTCTCAGTTCGAGAAATAAGAGGATCAAACCATTTCTTCTGACTCTTTTTCAAATTCGATAAATGTTGGTTGATCGTATATTTCATTATAGTTATATGATTCAGAGTATCATTTCCTATCTGATCCTTTTGAATTCCATATTCGAAGTTGCGATCGGATCTATTCATTAAAAAGAATTGATTCGATACATTTCTTATGTACCCATAGGTGCTATATTGGATTTGAATCAGATTTCGGATCAATCTATATTGATTGACTGCCTCCATTATGTTGTTGCTAGCAAATACCGCTGTTTTTAGTTTGGGATCTTCCAACTCATTCCCGCAGTAGATCCGGACCCATTTTTTTCTGATCCTTCGAGAAAAAGATCCATTCTCCTCATAAAAAAGAGGAGGTAGAACCAATAAAGATTTCTTTTTCGATTCATCTCTGGAGTTGAATACCTCATTCAAGAATCTTTTTTGATCCAACCCGTAGGAATCGATAGAAAGGGCAAATCCCCTATGAAACGGCTCGGTTATTGATAGAGTGAATAGATCCGCCATTTCTGGGAATCTCTCTTCTGATTCAAAAAAATCGTGGCGTAACGCGTATCCCCCTTTGTTCCGGTCATGGAATAGATAAAAGAAATCAAAAAATGGATTCTTGTTCAAGAATGAAATCTTATTGGAGCTGTCCATATCCGGTTCATCCTTCGGAACCATATCACATCCCGGATCTGGTTCCGAAGGATGAATTGAGACGGTATCTTGTAAATACGTAATTATCTTGAATATATCAACCATTTCTTTATTTTCCGCTCGCCTGGAAGGGACAAAAGAAACATCTTGTTTTTTCTTCAACAATTTATGATCTCTAGTGGACCTCTCAGTAGGATTCGAACCCAGATGAAGTTCTGACCATCTGTCAGAGAAAAAAGAACGAATCGATCTTGTAGGATTCCCAAGAAATTCTTCGATTTCTTCCGGAAGCAGATGATTCTTCATCCGCTTCTCAGGTTCCATGAATAGCCAGGACATGGAGGAAGATCCAAAAAGGCATTTCGGGAATCGATCTGATTCTATCTCTGTTCGTTCCGTTTGAAGAAAGGAAGGATCCCAAAGAATCGATCTCTCTTTTAGTTGCTGAATCTCTGTTTGATCGATCAATGTGTGATATTCTGAATTCTCATTTCTAACGGAATCAAAATGATCTCTGGATTGATCAGAAGAAGATCCTTTCCATTGGCTAGAATCCATTACTTGAACGAAAATAGATCTTGTGGAATCATATTGAATATTTGACAATACATTCCGTACCTTGCTAAAAAACCGATCCTTGTTTACCAACCACACATTGTCTAACCAAATCCAATTCTCTCTCGAGACGTTCCTCAAAAAATCCGATTCGTGCTGATTCTTCCCCCAACTAACGAAGAGATCTTGGCGGAATTGCCACATATGAAATTGAGCACAATTTTGCAAAGAAATACCCCACTTGTTTCTCGAGAAGAGATGGGAAACATGCTCAATATCATTGGATTGCATAGTTGCCCCAGCTCCTTGTTGTTTGAAGAAACTCTCCCCCTGAATTGGTCTTTTTTCACGAAAAGCAGACATGAGATAACAAATCAAGCCTTTCCCTAAGATTTCGAATAGCTGTCCCGAATTCAAGTTGATTATGTTTCGTTTCTTCCTCGGAGAAAGACGATCAAACAATTCCCAATCATGGTCCTTGCGGATCGGATCATCCGTATAGGATAAAAAAAGAAACTCCAGATATTTGCTATCTTTCTCTTTGAATGAGATCTCAATTCCAGCTACGATTTCATTAGATATCTGACAACTAGAATCCCTCTTTTTTCCGATCCGGTTCCTCCACCACCGCGAACCCCGGTTAGATTCAGGCATGATACGCTTTTTCTTTATTGGGATAACCCAAGTACTCTCTTGCGGATCCATGAAACAACTCTCAGAAATCTTTTTCCCTTTTGGAAGATACAGGAGCGAAACAATCAACCTATTTCTATTGGAAGACCAAAAATATTCTTCCAATGTCTCCTTTCTGGGTCCGATGGAATTCATAGGTATAGGAAGAAGCCCCATCAAATAGAGATTTTTTCTTTCGACCATCTTTCGATTGTTAATACGAGATATAAGGACCACTACTACAAGCAGTACTACACCTTTGATCGTGAAATATCGATTGCTTGTTGCACCCTGTGAATCACGTGAAAGTAGGATACTCCAAATTTGGGGGTCAAAGAGTTTCATAAAACGTTCTTGGTGGAAAAAAATGTGAGTGAAAGATCCCACTGAATCAAATCTGATCCATGAATCTAAGAAATAGTGAGAATTCTTGATCTCTCTCAATATCTCTCTCAATTCGAATATCCAGGATTTGAATTGATGTCGTTTCATTGATTCCTCCTAAAGATTTCATTTCAATTGGAATTTGGTTATTCACGATGTACGATGATCCCTGTTAAGCATCCATGGCTGAATGGTTAAAGCGCCCAACTCATAATTGGCAAATTCGTAGGTTCAATTCCTGCTGGATGCACGCCAATGGGAACATTCAATAAGTCTATTGGAATTGGCTCTGTATCAATGGAATCTCATCATCCATACATAGCAGATTGGTATGGTATATTCATACCATAACATATGAACAGTAAGAACTAGAATTCTTATCGATACTGGAACTCATAGGGAAGAAAATGGATTTATGGATGGAATCAAATATGCAGTATTTACAGAAAAAAGTATTCGGTTATTGGGGAACAATCAATATACTTCTAATGTCGAATCAGGATCAACTAGGACAGAAATAAAGCATTGGGTCGAACTCTTCTTTGGTGTCAAGGTAAGAGCTATGAATAGTCATCGACTCCCGGGAAAGGGTAGAAGGATGGGACCTATTATGGGACATACAATGCATTACAGACGTATGATCATTACGCTTCAACCGGGTTATTCTATTCCACCTCTTATAGAGAAAAGAACTTAAAGCAAAAGACTTAATAACACGGCAATACATTTATACAAAACTTCTACCCCGAGCACACGCAATGGAGCCGTAGACAGTCAAGTGAAATCCAATCCACGAAAGAATTTGATCTATGGACAGCATCATTGTGGTAAAGGTCGTAATGCCAGAGGGATCATTACCGCAGGGCATAGAGGGGGAGGTCATAAGCGTTTATACCGTAAAATCGACTTTCGACGGAATGAAAAAGGGATATCTGGTAGAATCGTAACCATAGAATATGACCCTAATCGAAATGCATACATCTGTCTCATACACTATGGGGATGGTGAGAAGAGATATATTTTACATCCCAGAGGGGCTATAATTGGAGATACCATTGTTTCTGGTACAGAAGTTCCTATATCAATGGGAAATGCCCTACCTTTGAGTGCGGTTTGAACTATTGATTTACGTAATTGGAAGTAACCAATTAGGTTTACGACGAAACCTAGAAATCGATCACTGATCCAATTGGAGTACCTCTACGGGATAGACCTCAACAGAAAACTGTTGAGTAACGGCAGCAAGTGATTGAGTTCAGTAGTTCCTCATAGAAAATTATTGACTCTAGAGATATGGTAATATGGAGAAGACAAAATTGTTTGAAGCGCGCACAGAACCGGAGGCGCCCCTTGTTTCAAAGAGAGGAGGACGGGTTATTCACATTTCATTTGATGGTCAGAGGCGAATTGAAAGCTAAGCAGTGGTAATTAGAAAGACCCCCCGGGGAAAAATAGAGATGTCTCCTACGTTACCCGTAATATGTGGAAGTATCGACGTAATTTCATAGAGTCATCCGGTCTGAATGCTACATGAAGAACATAAGCCAGATGACGGAACGGGGAGACCTAGGATGTAGAAGATCATAACATGAGTGATTCGGCAGATTTGGATTCCTATATATCCACTCATGTGGTACTTCATCATACGATTCATATAAGATCCATCTGTCTAGATATCATCATATACATCTAGAAAGCCGTATGCTTTGGAAGAAGCTTGTACAGTTTGGGAAGGGGTTTTGATTGATAAAAAAGAAGAATCTACTTCAACCGATATGCCCTTAGGCACGGCCATACATAACATAGAAATCACACTTGGAAAGGGTGGACAATTAGCTAGAGCAGCAGGCGCTGTAGCGAAACTGATTGCAAAAGAGGGTAAATCGGCCACATTAAGATTACCATCTGGGGAGGTCCGCTTGATATCCAAAAACTGCTTAGCAACAGTCGGACAAGTGGGTAATGTTGGGGTGAACCAAAAAAGTTTGGGTAGAGCCGGATCTAAGTGTTGGCTAGGTAAGCGTCCTGTAGTAAGAGGAGTAGTTATGAACCCTGTAGACCATCCCCATGGGGGCGGTGAAGGGAGAGCCCCAATTGGTAGAAAAAAACCCACAACCCCTTGGGGTTATCCTGCGCTTGGAAGAAGAAGTAGGAAAAGGAACAAATATAGTGATAGTTTTATTCTTCGTCGCCGTAAATAGGAACATTGAAAATCGAATTTTTGGAATTGGAAATAATGTGATGGGCGAACGACGGGAATTGAACCCGCGCATGGTGGATTCACAATCCACTGCCTTGATCCACTTGGCTACATCCGCCCCTTCCCTTATCTAGCTAAATCTAGCTAAAGGATTTTCTCTTTTTTCCATTCATCATTATACTTCAGATTAAGATCGAGATATTGGACATAGAATGCCAATTTAAAAAATGTAAAAAAAGGAGTAATCAGCCGTGACACGTTCACTCAAAAAGAATCCTTTTGTAGCTAATCATTTATCGGGAAGAATTGAAAAACTCAACAGGAGGGAGGAGAAAGAAATCATAGTGACTTGGTCTCGGGCATCTACCATTATACCCACAATGATTGGCCATACAATCGCTATTCATAATGGAAAGGAACATTTACCTATTTATATCACAGATCGTATGGTCGGTCACAAATTGGGAGAATTTGCGCCTACTATAACTTTCGTGAGACACGCGAGAAACGATAATAAATCTCGTCGTTAGTCGTTCTACTAAGTATTCATGTGAAAAGCCTTATATTTAGACTTAAGAGTCTTTATCTTATAGTAAGAGTATAGGTAGATTTATTTTATTTTTCATAAGACTGAGACTTTTCTGACTTATCTTATACTATACTTCACCTAGGCACTTATCATTCATTCAAATTGGCGGGGGAGAACTTTTATGATAAAGAACGAAAATTCGGATAGAGAAGCCAAAGTTTTAGCTCAACATATATGTATGTCTGTTTTCAAGGTACGAAGAGTAATTGATCAGATTCGCGGACGTTCTTATGAGGAAACACTCATGATACTGGAACTAATGCCTTATCGGGTATCTTATCCAATTTTAAAATTAGTTTATTCTGCAGCAGCAAATGCTAGTCATAATATGGGTTTGAATGAAGTTGATTTATTTATTAGTAAAGCTGAAGTCAATAGAGGTGCTATTGTGAAAAAGTTAAAACCCCGGGCTCGAGGACGTAGTTATCTGATAAAAAAAACTACTTGTCATATAAAGATTTCTTTAAAAGCAAAATCTAAAATTTAGATTACTATTTATAAAAAAATTATAAAAAAAAAATGGATGGAAAAATAATAGAAAAATATGGGACAAAAAATAAATCCACTTGGTTTTAGACTTGGAACAACTCAAAGTCATCATTCTTTTTGGTTCGCAAAACCAAAAAATTTTTCCATGGGTCTACAAGAAGATGAAAGAATACGGAATTGTATTAAGGACTATGTAAAAAAGAATAAGAAAATATCCTCAGGTTTCGAAGGAATTGTCCATATAGGAATTAAAAAAAGAATAGATTTGATTCAGGTCATAATCTATATTGGATTTCCTAATTTATTAATAGAAGGGCGGACACGGGGAGTCGAAGAATTACAGATGAATGTACAAAAAGAGTTTCATTCTGTAAACCGGAGACTCCATATTGCTATCACAAGAATTGAAAAGCCTTATGGACAACCTAATATTCTTGCAGAATATATAGCTTTACAATTAAAAAATAGAGTCTCATTTCGAAAGGCAATGAAAAAAGCTATTGAATTAACTGAACAAACGGGTATAAAAGGAATTCAAGTGCAAATTGCAGGACGTATCGATGGAAAAGAGATTGCACGTGTCGAATGGATCAGAGAAGGCAGGGTTCCTTTACAAACAATTCGCGCTAAAATGGATCACTGTTCCCATACAATTAGAACTATCTATGGAGTCTTAGGTATCAAAATTTGGATATTTGTCAACCAAGAATAATAAAATAATAAAATCAGAATAATGAACCTTTCTTTATCTCGACATTCTACTCATCGATAGAAAAGATTTAGAAACTCTTTTCTTATTTTTTTCTTAATCAAAGAAAAACGAACAATTCTAATTCTATAAGGTTGAATAAAAATTTGATTTACCCTTTATTTCATTGAGATTTTTTTATAATTGCTATGCTCAGTGTGTGACTCGTTAGTTTTTTCTTTAGAGTTTATAATTGAGATTGAAAAAAAAAAAGACAGTCTGACCCCGCTATAAACTTAGTAACTATCAAAACGAAAGAAACTAAAAACCAACTTATTGCTTCGTATTGTCGAGATCCCAAGAAACAGTCACTATATGACTGAATCGATCATATAGTTGTAGCAACTGAAATCCCTTTCATAAAAAAGAAATCTGATTATGGATTGTGAAAAAAAAAGGGGGGATGTGGAAAAATGGAAGGATGATAGAAAGAGAGAATAAAGATCTCAACGATATATGATTCCCATATGTATGGTTTATGAAGAATTAACCCATAAAAAAGGCAGTGTTATAAAGCATCAACATCAATAATCAATATACAATAAGAATACAAAATATAAAATTACAATAGAATAAGAAATATACAAATAAAAATATAATAAATAGAATAATTGAATCGAGCTTCGGGTTAAGAAAAACTGAGAAGATTAACTCGGAAACAAATAATAGATTTTGTTGAGAGCTCCATTGCAGAGTTCAAACCTAAGTATTAATAGAGAAGCTATGGGAACGATGGAACCTGTGATTACATAGGATTCTCTTCAAAACGAATCAATCCTAATTATTCATTGGGTAGGATGGCGGAATGAACAAGAAAAAAATCTTTCTTCTGAAGAGTCATCAATTGACCCTACAAATGAAGGAGGAAAGAGTCAATATTCGCCCGCGAAACCTTTCTTTCTTTTTTTTATTTAAGAATTTCATTCGCGAGGAGCTGGATGAGAAGAAACTCTCATGTCCGGCTTTGCAGTAGAGATGGAATTCGGAAACAACCATCAACTATAACCCCAAAAGAACTAGATTTCGTAAACAACATAGAGGTAGAATGAAGGGAATATCTTGCCGAGGCAATCATATTTGTTTTGGCAAATACGCTCTTCAGGCACTTGAACCTGCTTGGATCACAGCTAGACAAATAGAAGCAGGGCGAAGAGCAATGACACGATATGCGCGTCGTGGTGGAAAGATATGGGTACGTATCTTTCCCGACAAACCTGTTACTTTAAGACCTACAGAAACACGTATGGGTTCGGGCAAGGGATCCCCCGAATATTGGGTATCCGTTGTTAAACCGGGCCGAATACTTTATGAAATGAGTGGAGTATCAGAAACTGTAGCCAAAGCTGCTATGGGAATAGCTGCATGCAAAATGCCTATACGAACTCAATTTGTTATTTCAGAATAGTTAAACAAAAGTAAAAGAAGAAGTAGTATAGAGAATGAAAAAACAACCACGGATTTCTTTATCTCTGGAGAGACAATATTCCTTTTTTTTTTTCATTCTTCCTTGCATTGAAATAATAGATTAAAATAAAAATGATATGATTCAACCTCAGACCCTTTTGAATGTAGCGGATAACAGTGGAGCTCAAGAATTGATGTGTATTCGAATCATAGGAACTGGTAATCATCGATATGCTCATATTGGCGATGTTATTGTTGCTGTAATCAAAGAAGCAGTGCCCAACATGCCTCTAGAAAGATCAGAAATAATTAGAGCTGTAATTGTACGAACGTGTAAAGAACTCAAACGTGACAACGGCATGATAATACGATATGATGACAATGCAGCGGTTATCATTGATCAAGAAGGAAATCCAAAAGGAACTCGAATTTTTGGTGCTATTGCTCGGGAATTGCGACAGTTGAATTTTACTAAAATAGTTTCATTAGCACCCGAAGTCTTATAGATGAAAATAGGATATATCCTATACTATAATATAGGATATTCAAATACCTGAAATAGATCTGATTAATAGATTGTGTCTCATGCATATACTTTAAATTTCTAAGAATTTTTTATAATTTCAAAATGAAAAAAAAAATTCAATAAAAAAATAAAACAAAAAAGAAGCATGTTGATTATATCAAAATTAGGAGGCACCAATAACTATAGTTCGTCATGGGTAGGGACATTATTGCCGATATAATAACTTCTATAAGAAATGCTGACATAGATCAAAAAGGAAAAGTTCAAATAGTATCTACTAATATCACTAAAAACATTGTGAAAATACTTTTACGAGAAGGTTTTATTGAAAACGTTCGAAAACATCAAGAAAGTCAAAAAAATTTCTTGGTTTCAACCTTACGACATAGAAAGACTAGGAAAGGAAATAAAATAAATTTAAAGCGTATCAGCCGACCGGGTCTACGAATCTATTCCAACTATCAACGAATTCCTAAGATTTTAGGTGGAATGGGAATTGTAATTCTTTCTACTTCTCGAGGTATAATGACAGATCGAGAAGCTCGACTAGAAAAAATTGGAGGAGAAATTTTGTGTTATATATGGTGATTCTCCTGGGATACCCTAATTTTCTCTCAAACTTACTATTCGTAAAAGAGAGAGGAGAAGTGAATTATAGAACTCTTCCTCTATTAGTTAATAATTAAAGGGGGTTCCCTGGAATGAAAGAACAAAAATTGATTCATGAGGGTTTAATTACTGAATCACTTCCCAACGGTATGTTCCGAGTTCGATTAGATAATGAAGATCTAATTCTAGGTTATATTTCAGGGAGAATCCGACGCAGTTTTATACGTATACTACCCGGAGATAGGGTCAAAATTGAAATGAGTCGTTATGATTCAACCAGGGGACGTATAATTTATAGACTTCGCAAAAAAGATTCGAACGATTAGATCATTCTTTTAAACATCCTTTTCGTTTCGTAGGAATATGAATATAATTTGAAGTGAAAAAATGCAAGAAACTCATTTTTGTTTCAAAAAAAAGAAATAGATTCAGAATGAAAGTAAGGAATTATAAATATGAAAATAAGGGCTTCTGTTCGTAAAATTTGTGAAAAATGTCGCTTGATTCGTAGGCGGGGGCGAATTATAGTCATTTGTTCCAATCCGAGACATAAACAAAGACAGGGGTAATACTTATCAAGTTCTAAATCAAGAACTTTTTCAAAAAAGAACCCATGTACATAAAAAAAAAGGATTCGTTTTCATATGAAATAGATATCCCCGTATCTTTATGATTCTTCTTTTTTTTTTTTTTATTTTATTCTTATGAATATTATCTAATAATATATGACAAAACCTATAGCAAAAATGAGTTTACGTAAGAATGCACGTATTGGTTCAAAAAAGAATGAACGTAGAATACCAAAAGGAGTTATTCATGTTCAAGCGAGTTTCAACAATACTATTGTAACTGTTACAGACGTACGAGGTCGGGTGGTTTCTTGGGCTTCCGCAGGTACTTCTGGATTCAGAGGCACAAGAAAAGGAACACCCTATGCTGCTCAAGCCGCGGCTTTTAATGCTATTCGTACATTAGTT